GTTATCATAGCTTACACTCAAGCATAGCACTGAAAATGCTAAGACGGCCCCCCCTGATAACACAAGGTCTTGGTCTTAAACCTCCTATTGTTTTAACCCTCTGCTTATACATGCAAGACTCATCACAACAGTGAAATAGCCCCCCCCACACACCATTAGAGCAGGTATCAGGCCAACACGCCCACGACACCAAGCAACCAGCCACGCCCCCACGGGCCCGCAGCAGTAGTTAATATTGGGCTATAAGCGTAAGCTTGACCCAGTAAGAGAGTTACCAGGGCCGGTTAATCTCGTGCCAGCGACCGCGGTTACACGACAGACCCAAGACAATACCACCGGCGTAAAGCACGACTAAAACAGATATGTTACCACACTAGGGATAAAGCAAAACTGGGCTGTAAAAAGCCATAAGCCACACTAAAAACTAAGCCCTAACATAAAACATCTTCGACTCGTGAAAGCAAGGACACAAACTAAGATTAGATACCTTACTATGCCCAGCCTTAACAAAACAATCAAATAACGAATTGTTCGCCAAATAACTACGAGTTAAAACTTAAAATTTAAAAGACTTGACGGTACTTCACACCAACCTAGAGGAGCCTGTCTATTAACCGATAATCCACGATTAACCCAACCCTTTCTAGCCCAACAGTCTATATACCGCCGTCGCCAGCTTACCTTGTGAAAGAAACAAAGTAAGCCCAATAACATCACATTAATACGACAGGTCGAGGTGTAACCAATGAAAGGGGCCAAGATGGGCTACATTTTCTAATCCAGAAAAGCCTACAACGAATAAACTATGAAACTAGAAACTGAAGGCGGATTTAGCAGTAAGCTAAGAATAGAATACTTAACCGAAATTAACGCAATGAAGTGCGCACACACCGCCCGTCATCCCTGTAAGACACATAAACTATTCATAATATCTTATCTTCTCCAAAGCAGGGCAAGTCGTAACATGGTAAGCGTACTGGAAAGTGTGCTTAGAAACAAAAAGTAGCTTACACTAAAGCACTCGGCCTACAACCGAACGATATTAACTAATAATCTTTTTGAGCCCAATAAGCATACAAACACAAATATATATATATACATATAAACAAACCATTTGACCAACTAAGTAGATGTGATCGAACAGTAACTACACCACCAGAAAGTACCGCAAGGGAACTATTAAAGCAACAAACAGCAAAGACTAATCCTTGTACCTTTCGCATCATGGTTCAGCAAGTCACTTAAGGCAAGAAGAATCATAGTCTACAACCCCGAAACCAGATGAGCTACCTTCAAGCAGCCAAAAGGGCACACCCTTCTCTGTAGCAAAAGAGTGGGAAGACTTGGAGGTAGAGGCAAAATACCTACCGAATCTGGAGATAGCTGGCTACCCCAAAAGGAATCTAAGTTCCACTTTAGACCAAAGCTACACTGACATCGCCTACACTAAAGAAACTCAATAGGGGTACAGCCCTATTGAAACAGGATACAACCTGTATTTGAGAGAACACCCTTTTTCCCCCCCCCCGTAGGCCTTAAAGCAGCCACCCAGCAAAATATCGTTAAAGAATTACCAAAAAAATACAAAACCCAACCTAAAACTCCAAACCAACTAAAGGTTAAACTACAACCGTAGAAACAACCCTGCTAAAACTAATAATAAGACAGCCTCTCTACACGCACCTCTCCACTAGAAACAGAAAGCCTACTAGACATTAACAGACCAAACCAGGACAAAACAACTCAATACACACCTTAACCCACACTGTGACCCCGACACAGGCGCGTCAAAAAGAAAGATCAACCACTATAAAAGGAACTCGGCAACCAAAGACCCCAACTGTTTAACAAAAACATAACCTTTAGCCACAAACCAATATTAAAGGCAACGCCTGCCCAGTGAACAATTCAACGGCCGCGGTACCCTAACCGTGCAAAGGTAGCGTAATCACTTGTCTATTAATTGTAGACCCGTATGAAAGGCAAAATGAGGGTCTAACTGTCTCTCATAGTAAATCAATTAAACTGATCTCCCAGTCCAAAAGCTGGGATCTACCCATAAGACCAGAAGACCCTGTGAAGCTTAAACTAAACTATTAAACCCAATAATAATTCCTTTCGGTTGGGGCGACCTTGGAAAAAAAAAGAACTTCCAAATATACGATCATTCACCACATCCACTCCGGCCAACAAGCCTAACACGACCCAGCACAGCTGATAACCGAACCAAGCTACTCCAGGGATAACAGCGCTATCTTCTTCAAGAGCCCATATCAAAAAGAAGGTTTACGACCTCGATGTTGGATCAGGACATCCTAATGGTGCAGCCGCTATTAAAGGTTCGTTTGTTCGACGATTAATAGTCCTACGTGATCTGAGTTCAGACCGGAGCAATCCAGGTCGGTTTCTATCTATGAAGCGCTGTACCTAGTACGAAAGGACCGGTACAACAGAGCCAATACCAAAAGCACGCTCTAATCAACCAAACAAACTACCAATACCAGACCAAGATAAGGTCAATTAAGGTAAACTAAGCCCTTAATAATCACTACAATCCTACTAAACATTATTAACCCCCTGCTCTACATTCTACCTATCCTAATCGCCGTTGCATTCCTAACCCTACTAGAACGAAAACTTTTAGGATATATACAACTTCGAAAAGGGCCAAACCTAGTAGGCCCCATAGGCCTCCTACAACCTATCGCTGACGGATTAAAACTAATCTCCAAAGAACCAACCAAACCCACCATATCATCCCCTATCCTATTTACCATCTCTCCAATCATAGCCCTCACCCTAGCACTAATCTCCTGAACTCCAATACCAATACCATCACCACTAATCAATATAAACTTAGGTCTCCTCTTCATTATAGCTATATCTGGGATATTCACCTACACCATTCTATGATCCGGATGATCATCCAACTCAAAATACCCCCTAATAGGAGCAATACGCGCTGTTGCACAAATCATCTCATATGAGGTTACCCTAGGATTAATCATCATTTCCATAGCCACACTAACAGGCGGATACTCCCTACTAACATTCACAGAAACACAAGAACGCCTATGGCTCCTCCTACCATCATGGCCCCTCGCTATAATATGATTTACTTCAACTCTGGCTGAAACCAACCGCTCCCCCTTCGATCTCACCGAAGGTGAATCAGAACTGGTTTCAGGCTTTAATGTAGAATCCTCAGCCGGCCCATTCGCACTCCTATTCTTAGCCGAATACACTAATATCCTACTGATAAACACACTATCAACTACAATATTCTTAAACCCAGGACCAACAAACCCACAACTATTAATCGTCGACCTGATAGCAAACACAATAATCCTAACCACCCTATTCCTATGAACTCGAGCTTCATACCCTCGATTCCGATATGACCAACTCATACACCTCCTGTGAAAACAATACCTACCACTAACCCTAGCCATGTGCCTACTCAACCTCTCAACCTCAACAACACTCATAGGAACTCCCCCACAATAAAAGTGTCCGAGTATTAGACTACATTGATAGCGTAGACACCGGAGCCCACAAACTCCCGCTTCCCCGACAAAAATACTCTCCTAGGCCCCCCCCCCTACCCCCCCCCGGACTTTGTTCCGGGGTTTCGACTATTATGTACTATCTACATTCTAGTCTTTATTTCACTATGTATAATTATACATTAATGATCTGCCTCACGCCTATTAAACGAGAATTACACTATAATTATTTGTATAAAAAAGTGGTATATAACATGTAATTTGCTGCCTCATTTCTCAAACGTTCCATGAAATCGTGAATAACTATTGTTGATAACCATGACTATCCCGTTCCTAATGGTGTCCCTTGGTCTAGCTCAGCCCGTGAAACCCTCTATCCTTCCACTTCAGGCATACAGTCCTGCTTTTCACGTCCATATATTGTAACTCCTCCCACAGTGTACTTTAAGAGGCCACTGGTTACACCTTCAAGTTCATCTCGACGGCCCGGAACCATCCCTCCCTACTAGCTTTTTCCAAGGCCTTTGGTCGCACCCGTTATATTGGTACATATCACCTCATGTTCTTATCAGCTATGCTAGATCCACCCCTGGTAGTCTTTTATCTCTCTCCCTTTCACCTGACACCCATATATGCCCGTTACCGTTACCCCTACCGGGGTAGACCATCTAGTCCGGGTGGAGCTTGATTCTTGGCCTAGCACATTCCCTATATGGATACATTCTTCCATGCTCGTTAGACATATTATTTCTCTAATCCACTTTTTCCATTATTTTTTTATAGTAATTTCACCGCTGTTAGCACTTTTTTTAAACCCCTATTTTTAAAAATCACACTATTGCAATACGTCAAAACTATAATAAAAACACATAACCAAAATAATATAATTATTTTTTCATACAACCTCTCACACCCCCTGACACCTCCATTATTAAATAATTTTCCCACACAAACTTTTAATCCGAAATCTTGCCACCTTTTTCAGAAATTAAAATTCAAATGTCAAAATCACCCCCTCACCGTTATAGCAATTTCTCCCACAAAGGGGTTATAATGGGAGAATTATATATAAAAGTATTAAACATTAAGGTAGCACAGCCAGGCCGTGCAAAAGGCTTAAAACCTCAACACAGGTGTTCAAATCATCTCCTTAATACTAGAAAGTCAAGACTCGAACTTGAACCTGAAAGCCCAAAACTTTCAATACTACCAATATACTACCCTTCTAAGTAAAGTCAGCTAAACAAGCTATCGGGCCCATACCCCGAAAATGCCACACGGCCTCTACTAATTAACCTAACATCTTGACTAATAATTACAACAAGCATCGCCCTAAGCACTATCTTAACCACCACAGCAACACACTGACTCATAGTATGAACCTGCTTAGAAATCAACACCCTATCTATAATCCCAATCATCTCGAAACCACACCACCCACGAGCAACAGAAGCTGCTACCAAATATTACCTTACACAAACCATAGCCTCCACAACACTACTGTTCGCAGCAACAACAAATGCCCTAAATACCTCAAACTGAGAAACAAATATTACAACAGATCCAGCAACAATAACAATCATTACCATGGCCCTAATAATAAAAATAGCAGCCGCACCATTCCACTTCTGACTGCCAGAAGTAGCACAAGGCACTACTACCATAACAACCCTAACCATTTTGACATGACAAAAAATTGCACCCCTAGCAATTATATTAACCATCCATAAAAACATAAACCAGACATTTTTATTATCATCTGCAATCCTGTCTGTTATAGTCGGCGGACTAGGCAGCCTCAACCAGACTCAGCTACGAAAACTATTAGCCTTTTCATCCATCGCCCACACAGGCTGAATTCTCGCCACAATAACCACCGCACCAGAAATCTCTGCCCTCACATTCATAATTTATGCCATAACTACAACCCCAATCTTCCTATCTATTAACCACACACTAACAACAACAATCAAAGACTTAGGAACTATTTGAACCACAACACCACACCTAATAATAGTCCTAACTCTGACAACCCTATCTCTGGGAGGATTACCTCCACTCACAGGATTTATACCCAAATGACTAATCCTTAACAAAATAACCTCCATAAATATAGTTATTGAAGCCACCACAATAGCTGTATCTTCCATAATAAGCCTATACGTCTACCTACGACTAACCTACACACTATCCATAACATTACCACCCCACACAACCCCAATACTAATAAAATGACGAACCCCACACAAAAAACATCCAATAACAACATCTCTACTAACAATAATAACTACCCTGCTCCTCCCCATATCACCAAGCATGTAGGAACTTAAGTTATACTAAACTAGAGGCCTTCAAAGCCCCAAAAAAAGACCACTTTAGTTCCTGCCTAGAGCCTGCGGTTACACCACATCACCTGCCTGCAACACAGATATTTTAATTAAACTAAGACTCCCTAGATTAGTGGGCCTCGATCCCACAAACAACTAATTAACAGCTAGCTGTCCAAACCGGCGGACCTTAACCTAGCTTTCTCCGTTTTTATAACGGAAGGAAAAAACGGAGAAACCCCGGGCAGCTAGCCTACTTCAGATTTGCAGTCTGACGTGTCTCTACACCTCGAAGTTTGGCAGTAAGGACCTCGTCCTATATGTAGGTTTACAGCCTACCGCTTCTTTCAGCCATACTACCAGTGTTTATCACTCGTTGACTATTTTCAACTAATCACAAAGATATTGGAACACTATACCTTCTATTCGGTGCTTGGTCTGGCCTAGTCGGAGCATGCCTAAGCATGCTCATGCGTATAGAACTAACCCAGCCCGGATCACTATTTGGCAGCGACCAAATCTTTAACGTTCTAGTAACTGCCCACGCATTCATCATAATCTTCTTCATGGTTATACCTATTATGATTGGCGGCTTTGGTAACTGACTAATCCCCCTAATAATCGGAGCCCCAGACATAGCTTTCCCCCGAATAAACAATATAAGCTTCTGATTACTACCCCCAGCATTACTCCTCCTTTTATCATCCTCCTATGTAGAAGCTGGTGCAGGCACAGGCTGAACAGTTTACCCGCCCCTATCGGGTAATCTAGTTCACTCAGGCCCATCAGTAGACCTAGCCATTTTCTCACTGCATCTGGCAGGAGCCTCCTCCATCCTGGGAGCAATCAACTTCATTACCACATGCATTAACATAAAACCTAAATCCATACCCATATTCAACATCCCCCTATTCGTATGATCAGTCATAATCACTGCCATCATACTCTTACTAGCCTTGCCAGTCCTAGCAGCTGCAATTACCATACTCTTAACCGATCGTAATCTCAGCACATCCTTCTTCGACCCCTGCGGAGGAGGAGACCCTGTGCTATTCCAACACCTGTTCTGATTCTTCGGCCACCCAGAAGTATATATCCTCATCCTCCCCGGATTCGGCATCGTATCTAGTATTATCACCTTCTACACCGGAAAAAAAAACACCTTTGGCTACACAAGCATAATTTGAGCAATAATATCTATTGCAATCCTTGGATTTGTCGTATGAGCCCACCACATATTCACTGTAGGCCTAGACATTGACAGCCGCGCCTACTTTACCGCAGCAACAATAATTATTGCCATCCCAACAGGAATCAAAGTATTCGGCTGACTAGCCACCCTAGCAGGAGGCCAAATCAAATGAGAAACTCCAATTTATTGAGCCCTCGGTTTCATCTTCTTATTCACAGTTGGCGGTATAACGGGAATCATTCTAGCCAACTCATCACTAGATATTGTATTACACGACACTTACTATGTAGTAGCACATTTCCACTACGTTCTATCTATAGGAGCTGTATTCGCCATTATAGGGGGATTAACCCACTGATTCCCACTATTTACAGGATATACACTAAACCAAACTCTGACAAAAACCCAATTCTGAGTAATATTTACCGGAGTAAACATAACATTCTTCCCACAACACTTCCTAGGCCTATCGGGTATACCACGCCGATACTCTGATTTCCCAGATGCCTTTGCCTTATGAAACACCATTTCATCTATCGGATCAACAATCTCCTTAATCGCAGTACTTATATCTATATTTATTGTATGAGAAGCATTCTCATGTAAGCGAGAACACCTGCCCCCGCTAGGAAAAAAAACACACGTAGAATGATATTACGGAACACCACCCCCCTACCACACACATACAGAACCAACTTACATACTAAATAACTCATATTCCCCAATCCGAGAATACCTCTCCAATATAAAATGACCCTGGCCCGAGAAAAGACAGACTAAAACTGCCATCCGTTAATTTCAAGTTAACCACATATTCATGCTCTCTCCTCGAGAACCTAGTAAAACATCATTACATGGCCCTGTCACAGCCAAATCACAGCCTCTGTGGTCCTCACATGCCATACGCAACCCAACTCTCACTGCAAGAAGCCGCAAGCCCAGCTATAGAAGAAGTAGTCTTCCTGCATGACCATGTACTACTGCTCACGTGTCTAATATCATTAGTAATCCTAATATTCGCTACTACCGCAACCACAACAACCCTAACCCATAATGACCCTACAGAAGAAGTAGAACAGCTAGAAGCAGCATGAACAGCCGCCCCAATCATAATCCTAATCCTAACAGCACTTCCATCAGTACGATCCCTATACTTAATAGAAGAAGTATTTGACCCATACTTGACAATCAAAACAACAGGCCACCAATGATACTGAAACTACGAATACTCAGACGGAACACAAGTCTCATTCGACTCCTACATAATTCAAACCTCTGACTTACAAAAAGGATCACCACGACTACTAGAAGTAGACCACCGCATGATAATACCAACAGGACTCCAAACCCGAGTCGTAGTTACTGCAGAAGACGTACTACACTCATGAACAATTCCATCACTTGGTGTAAAAGTAGATGCAGTACCAGGACGCCTAAACCAACTCCCACTAGCTACATCACGAAGCGGGGTCTTCTTTGGACAGTGCTCAGAAATCTGCGGAGCAAATCACAGCTTTATACCAATTGCAGTAGAAGCAATTCCATTAAACCAGTTCGAACTTTGGCTGGCCTCAGAGCAATCACTGAGAAGCTTTTTACAGCATCAGCCTTTTAAGTTGAAGAAGAAATTTACTTTCCTTAGTGATATGCCACAACTAAGCACAGCCCACATCTTCTTAATCCACCTCTGAACCTGGTTTGTCCTCTACTTAATTACACAGAAAATTAAAACTGTACTAATAAATAAAACTCCAACAAATGCGCCACCAATAAAACCTAATAAACCTACACCAACCCTACCATGAACATAAATATATTTGAACAATTCGCAAGCCCAGAACTACTCCACACCCCCACCATTCTACTATCAATCCTAATCCCAGCTACACTAATCCACAACAAACCAAAACTCCTCGGAAATCGTATAACAACAGCCACTAGCTACCTACTAAAAATCATTATAATAAACATGACTAATCAACTTACCCCAAACGGACAAAAATGGTGCCATGTTCTAACCAGTCTACTCCTTCTGATTCTCCTATCAAACCTCCTAGGCCTTCTACCATATACCTTCACACCTACCTCCCAACTCTCCATAAACATAGCTTTAGCTATTCCCATATGACTAGCCACTGTCATAACTGGCTTAACAAAAAAACCATCAATCTCACTAGCCCACATACTCCCAGAAGGTTCACCAACCCCATTAATCCCATTTATAATCATAATCGAAACTATCAGCCTACTTATACGACCAATAGCACTAGGAGTACGCCTCACAGCTAATATCACAGCAGGACACCTCCTCATTACTATAGTAGGCTCAGCTACACTTAATTTTATATGTACACATATCACTATCGGCACATTAACATTAATTCTACTATTCCTATTAATACTACTAGAACTAGCAGTAGCCTGCATTCAAGCATATGTGTTTGTACTATTAATTATTTTATATCTACAGGAAAACACATAATGACCCACCAACTTCATCAATATCACCTCGTTGATCCCAGCCCATGGCCCCTAACAGGGGCCATGGGCTCACTACTTCTAGCCTCAGGTCTAGCCGTCTGATTCCACACCACCTCAACAACCCTACTAAAACTAGGGTTACTAACCTTAGTACTTACTATAATCCAATGATGACGAGACATCATCCGAGAAAGCGCTTATCAAGGCCATCACACCAACGGAGTACAAAAAAACATACGCTACGGAATGATTCTATTCATCACCTCAGAAGTATTCTTCTTCTTAGGCTTCTTTTGAGCCTTATACCACGTAAGCCTAGTCCCTACCCCAGAACTAGGGGCAGAATGACCACCAACCGGCATCAACCCACTAAACCCAATAGAAGTCCCCCTACTCAACACAGCCGTCCTCCTATCATCAGGAGCAACCATCACATGATCCCATCATACAATAATAAAAGGTAATAAAAAAGAAGCAACCTACGCCCTAGCAATCACCATCTCACTAGGTCTATACTTCACAGCCCTACAACTATCTGAATATCAAGAAACCCCATTCACCATCTCAGACAGCGTATATGGCTCATTGTTCTTCGTAGCAACAGGTTTCCACGGACTTCATGCTATAATTGGAACCTCCTTCCTAATGGTCTGCATCGTACGACTCATCCACTCCCACTTTACAATGACTCACCACTTCGGATATGAAGCAGCAATCTGATACTGACACTTTGTTGACATCGTATGACTATTCCTATATATCTCAGTGTACTGATGAGGCTCTTATTTCTTTAGTATAACAGTACCAATGCCTTCCAAGCATTAAGTCCCAGCCGGGAAGGAATAATTAGCATAGCCTCAATAGTAATTACATCCCTACTAACAGCAACCCTTCTATTCACAGTCAACACGCTCGCAACAACAAAACCAGATATCAACAAACTCTCCCCCTACGAATGCGGCTTTGACCCACTAGGAAATGCCCGAACTCCTATTTCCATTCAATTCTTCCTGGTTGCTATCCTATTCATCTTATTCGACTTGGAAATTGTCCTCCTTCTGCCTATCCCATGAAGCGCTAACACCAACCCGCCCACCTCTACCGCTACCCTGGCCACAACCCTTCTAATCATCCTAACACTAGGCCTACTATACGAATGACTCCAAGGAGGGTTAGAATGAACAACATGCTGAGATAGTCTAACTAGACACCTGATTTCGACTCAGGAGAACTTAACCACTAAGTCCCAGTTATGGAACTAACCAAAATTACACTATACCTAACTTTCATAATTGCCCTCACAAGCTTTTCAATACAAAACAAACACCTTATACTAGCTCTAATATGCATAGAAACCATAATAATTCTACTATTTACCATACTAGTAATTTTCACCTCATCATCCCTTACCATATCACAAATCCCAATACCAATTATTCTCCTTACAATCTCAGTATGCGGAGCAGCAGTAGGCCTAAGCCTAGTTGTTGCAATCACACGAACGCGGGGAAATGACTTCCTAAAAAACCTTAACTTACTATAATGCTAAAACTCATTTATATAACAGCAATACTAATCCCAACAACCTTACTCCTCAAACCAAAAACCCTATTTCAAACAACAACCTCCTACTCATTCATTCTTGCACTTCTTAGCCTTAGTTTCCTAACACCAAAGTCCAACCTATACCTCTCCCTAGACCACATTTCAGCCCCCCTACTCACACTATCCTATTGACTACTACCAATAACTATCTTAGCTAGCCAACACGCTCTCTCCAAAGAACCCCTACAACGACAACGAACATTTCTAACAATACTTATTTTCCTTCAACTCTTCATCTCATTAACATTCACGGCTTATACACTAACCTTAATATACATTATATTTGAAGCTACACTAATCCCTACCCTCATTATTATCACACGATGAGGCCAGCAAGCTGAACGCCTAACCGCAGGCACATATTTCATACTATATACCCTAACTACGTCCATACCTTTACTTATAGCCACCCTCTTTATTAATAATATATCACACACGCCCACCCTCTTCTTACAAATAATACAACCAACCAACCAATGAACCGGCCCAATCCTCTGACTAGCCTGCCTAACCGCCTTCCTAGCAAAAATACCCATTTACGGATTACACCTGTGACTACCAAAGGCACATGTAGAAGCCCCTATTGCCGGGTCTATGATTCTAGCCGCAATCCTATTAAAACTAGGAGGGTACGGTATCATCCGAATATCCCAAACCCTCCCAACCCTTAAAACTGATATATTTATACCATTCATTGTACTTTCCCTATGAGGGGCAACCCTAGCAAGCCTTACCTGCCTACAACAAACAGACCTAAAATCTCTAATCGCATACTCTTCAATTAGCCACATGGGTCTAGTAATTGCTGCAATCTCAATCCAAACACAATGAGGCCTAACAGGCGCCATAGCCATAATAATCGCTCACGGGTTCACTTCATCAGCCCTCTTCTGCCTAGCCAACACCACCTACGAACGCACCCAAACTCGTATCATAATCCTAACACGAGGGTTCCATAATATTCTACCAATAACTACAACATGATGACTTCTAACTAACCTTATAAACATAGCCACCCCACCAAGCATAAACTTCACCAGTGAACTCCTAATCGCATCATCCCTATTCAATTGATGCCCAATAACAATTATCTTATTTGGCTTACTAATACTAATTACAGCCTCATACTCCCTCCATATATTCCTGTCAACACAAATAAACACCATAATACTAAATACCCCAATCCAACCCACACACTCACGAGAACACCTTCTAATAACACTACATACAATTCCACTCATTCTAATCTCCCTAAAACCAGAACTAGTAATCTAGTGTGCGTAATTTAAAAAAAATGCCAAGCTGTGACCTTGACAATAGGAAACACTCCTCACACACCCAGAGGAGGTTATAAGAACTGCTAACTCTTTAACCTGGTACTAACCACCCAGCCTCCTCTACCAAAGGATAGTAGTATTCCACTGGTCTTAGGCACCAAAACCCTTGGTGCAAATCCAAGTGGTAGAACATGAACCTTATTATCCCAACAATCACCCTGTCTATTATTCTATCAATTACCATATCCATCATCCAACCAACTATACACATCAACAGTATCAAAAATAAACTCATATTATTATCAATAATCAGCCTCATACCACTAAACTCCTTACTAAACAACAAAGAACTGACACTAACCTCCACACCCATAATCTTTATACCAACAGAAAATATCAACATTTCATTAACACTAGATACGCTATCCCTAATATTCATTCCTATTACTTTATTCATCACATGATCCATCTCAGAATTCTCCACCTGATATATAGCCACCGACCCCAATATCAACAAATTTATCAAATACCTCTTGACTTTTCTAATTGCAATATTAATTATCATTACAGCAAACAATATATATCAACTCTTTATCGGCTGAGAAGCCGTAGGAATTATATCTTTCCTACTGATCGGCTGATGAAACGGCCGATCAGACGCTAACACAGCAGCCCTACAAGCTATCATTTATAACCGAATAGGAGATATCGGACTCATCATAGTAACTGCCTGACTAATAACAACAACATCAATAAACTTCCAAGAAATCATAATTATATATAAACCAAACATAATCCCTATAATGGGCTTACTAGCTGCAGCTACAGGCAAGTCCGCACAATTCACCTTACACCCATGACTCCCTTCAGCAATAGAAGGACCAACACCTGTCTCAGCCCTACTCCACTCCAGCACAATAGTCGTAGCAGGTATCTTCCTCCTAACCCGACTTAACCCAATCCTACAAGATAGCAAAACCATTACAACTACCTGCCTATTACTAGGGGCAACTACCACATTATTCGCTGCCGCCTCAGCAACGACCCACATAGACATTAAAAAGATCATCGCACTCTCAACCACAAGCCAACTAGGACTAATAATAACAATAATCGGACTTAATCAACCATCACTAGCTTTCCTACACATAATCACCCACTCATTCTTCAAAGCACTCATATTCCTATGCTCAGGCTCATTTATTCATAACCTAAACAACGAACAAGATGTGCGAGCAATAGGCGGTCTTCTTAAAACCTCCCCAATAACGGCGTCCTTCCTAACTACCGCCAACTTATCATTAATAGGAATACCTTTCCTATCCGGCTTCTACTCAAAAGATACCATCATTGAAACCATACTAAATTCCCACACCAACTCATGAGCCCTAACCATTACACTAATCGCCACAGTCCTATCTGCCTCATACAGCACACGAATTATAACATTATCACTAACCGGATATCCACGACTAAAACACGACTATTACACAGAAACAAAAAACACTATTAACCCTCTCTTACGACTAACCATTATATCTATCCTAACAGGCACCATAACAAAATTAACAACACTACAAAACACAGCACTAACAACAATACCCATAATAATTAAACTTTCAGCACTAATAACTACACTGATAGGAATCTCAATATCAAACGACCTCCTCACCCTCACCCGTCACTCTACCCCTAAAAAACAAAAAACACTAAATACCTTCTTCAACCAACTAGCCTTCTTTAACATCCCACATCGAACCATTTCAATAAACACACTAAAAATCAGTCAACAAACCTCAATAGAACTACTAGACCTATGAACCTTAGAAAACTGGGGGCCAAAAGGACTATCAAACACACTAACCCACATAATCCACCTATCAACACAACAAAAAAATATAATCAAAAACTACATAACCACCTTTACCATCACCCTCCTTATCTCACTCGCCCTACTACTAACCTAAAAGGACGTAAACCCCCCAAACGAGACCAACCAAGAATGATCAAAACAGAAAACAACACTACCAACAACCCTCAAGAACAGATCATTAAACCAACACCACCCTTATAATAAAACACACTCCCCCCATTTACCTCTAAACACACCAAATCCTCCCAATCAGGATACACCAACAAACCACCAAAACCCCAATACAAATAAACCAAACTAACTATTATAAACAAAACAGCATACTTCAACCAACCCGACTTAAAAACATACTCTTTATCCTTCTCAACACTCACACAATAACCAAATACCACCACCAAACCCCCCAAATACACAATATATATTACCAAAGCAGCAAATGTACGACCCAACAAAACCATCAACACACAGCAAAAAAAAGAAACCCCTATAAGAGCAATCACCCCACGATAAGGGGCCAAGGTCATACCAAGGGCTGTAACACTAAAAACCATAAATACCAAAACAAAGCAAAGCAAATAACTCATCATAAACATAATTTTTGCTCCATCTCAGAGTCTTGCGGCCTGAAAAACCACCGTTGTATATCAACTACAAAAACATGTCCAACCAACATATTCTCCTTATATCTAACCTACTCCCAGTAGGGTCTAACATCTCCACCTGATGAAACTTTGGTTCAATACTGCTAACTTGCCTAGCAATACAAACCTTAACCGGATTCTTCCTAGCAATCCACTATACAGCCAACATTAATCTAGCCTTCTCATCCGTAATTCACATCACTCGAGATGTGCCTTACGGATGAACCATACAAAACCTTCACGCAATCGGCGCATCCATATTCTTCATCTGCATTTATATCCACATCGCACGAGGAATCTACTATGGATCTTATCTAAACAAAGAAGTCTGACTGTCAGGGATTACCCTCCTAATTACCCTAATAGCAACAGCCTTCTTTGGCTACGTCCTACCATGAGGCCAAATATCGTTCTGAGCAGCAACAGTAATTACAAATCTCCTCACAGCAATTCCCTATTTAGGAACAACCCTAACAACCTGACTATGGGGGGGTTTCTCTATCAACGATCCAACCCTAACCCGTTTCTTCGCTCTACACTTTATCCTCCCATTCATCATCATTTCACTAACCTCAATCCACATCATTCTACTTCACAACGAAGGCTCCAGCAACCCCCTGGGAACCAACTCAGACATCGACAAAATCCCATTCCACCCCTACCACTCCTACAAAGACATACTAATAGTCACAACCATAATCACCCTACTATTCCTCATCCTATCATTCTCACCCGACCTGCTTAACGACCCAGAAAACTTCTCCAAAGCTAACCCAATGATTACACCACAACACATCAAGCCCGAATGATACTTCCTATTCGCCTACGGCATCCTACGATCAATTCCAAACAAACTAGGAGGAACCTTAGCCCTACTTATATCCATCGCCATTCTAATAACAACACCATTCACCCACACCTCCTACACCCGATCTATAACATTTCGCCCACTTACACAAATCCTATTCTGAACATTAGTTGCTACATTCATTACCCTTACATGAACCGCCACCAAACCAGTAGAATCACCATTTATTATCATTAGCCAAATAACTTCAATTTTCTATTTCTTTTTCTTCATTATAAACCCCATCCTCGGTTGAACCGAGAATAAAATTATAATGACAAACGACTGCCCTGGTAGCTTACACCTACAAAGCATTGTTCTTGTAAACCAAAGACGGGCTCTGCCCCCAGAGCATCAAAGAAGGATATCCCATCTCTGGTCCCCAAAACCAGCATTCTATACTTAAACTATTCTCTGACAAACCCGCCCCGTATTAGCCTACATGGAAGTGTGCCCGAGTAAGGACTACATTGATAGCGTAGACACGGAGCCCACAAACTCCCGCTTCCCCGACAAAAATACTCTCCTAGGCCCCCCCCCTACACCCCCCCGGACTTTGTTCCGGGGTTTCGACTATTATGTACTATCTACATTCTAGTCTTTATTTCACTATGTATAATTATACATTAATGATCTGCCTCACGCCTATTAAACGAGACTTACACTATAATTATTTGTATAAAAAAGTGGTATATAACATGTGATTTGCTGCCTCATTTCTCAAACGTTCCATGAAATCGTGAATAACTATTGTTGATAACCATGACTATCCCGTTCCTAATGGTGTCCCTTGGTCTAGCTCAGCCCGTGAAACCCTCTATCCTTCCACTTCAGGCATACAGTCCTGCTTTTCACGTCCATATATTGTAACTCCTCCCACAGTGTACTTTAAGAGGCCACTGGTTACACCTTCAAGTTCATCTCGACGGCCCGGAACCATCCCTCCCTACTAGCTTTTTCCAAGGCCTTTGGTCGCACCCGTTATATTGGTACATATCACCTCATGTTCTTATCAGCTATGCTAGATCCACCCCTGGTAGTCTTTTATCTCTCTCCCTTTCACCTGACACCCATATATGCCCGTTACCGTTACCCCTACCGGGGTAGACCATCTAGTCCGGGTGGAGCTTGATTCTTGGCCTAGCACATTCCCTATATGGATACATTCTTCCATGCTCGTTAGACATATTATTTCTCTAATCCACTTTTTCCATTATTTTTTTATAGTAATTTCACCGCTGTTAGCACTTTTTTTAAACCCCTATTTTTAAAAATCACACTATTGCAATAGGTCAAAACTATAATAAAAACACATAACCAAAATAATATAATTATTTTTTCATACAACCTCTCACACCCCCTGACACCTCCATTATTAAATAATTTTCCCACACAAACTTTTAATCCGAAATTTTGCCACCTTTTTCAGAAATTAAAATTCAAATGTCAAAATCACCCCCTCACCGTTATAGCAATTTCTCCCGCAAAGGGGTTATAATGGGAGAATTATATATAAAA